GAAACGCCGTGTCAATCGTTCCTTCTAACAGGCCTCGGTCTATCAAGGAGGGTTTGCTTAGGCAAACCTTGATCAAAACAAAAAGGAGCGATTTCTAAGAATCGCCCTGTTTTTAACCCATTCTTGTTTACTCGTATCTTGGTGCCCTGGGCCCCGCGGACCCACGCCCACCCATCCCGAACTGGGCGGTGAAACGCGGTGGCGGGCATAGTACTGCCGGGGGAGCCCGGTGGGAGGGTAGCCCGGTGCCAGGATCAACCACTAAACCTTTGGGGCTTGGTCTTCTTAGACCTAGACCAAGCCCCCCCAAAAAAACAACAGAATATCCCATCTCTCAAGAGACCTTTTTTACTAGGCTCTTACAATTCAATTGTAAGAGCCAAGCAATAGAAAGGGGGCTAGGTCTAGGAAGACCAAGACCTTTCTACAAAAAGAAACAACGGCTGCTTTTTCTAAGTCGCCCCCCAAAAAGGGGCGATTTCTCGCCACCTTAGTCAAAAAGGCAAATCTTTGAGCAACTTCTAGGGGGCTAAGAATTAAGCCCCTTCAGAAAAAAGGGTCTTGGTCTAGGTCTAGGAAGACCAAGACCTACTACTAAGGTGAAAAAAGAACCTTTCAAGTTCAAGCCTTTCTTCTTTCTTTTCTTTGAGCGTTCTTACGGTTATAACTGAATATTAAGTAAGGGTCATAAGAATAATAATGATAATGCAACTAGAAGATATTTTGATTCTTTCTGCTTTTCTTTTTTGTATGGGCCTCTATGGTTTAATAACTAGCAAAAACGTAGTTCGAGCATTGATGTGCTTAGAATTGCTTTTAAATTCAGTGAATTTAAATTTTATTGGGTTTTCTGCGTTTATGGATCCTTTAGAGATTAAAGGACAAGTATTAGTAGTTTTTGTTATGACTATAGCTGCAGCAGAAGCTGCTATTGGATTAGCACTAGTTCTAGCTATCTATAGAAATAGAGATTCTGTCAATCTTGAGCAATTCAATCTATTGAAATGGTAGGTGGGTTTGGACCCCCCCGAACTAGGAAGTCCTTTGACAAAAAGCGTAGTGGCGAGAAATCGCCCCTTTTCAAACTGCAAGAGCACCTCCTAGGTCTAGGAAGACCAAGGCCTACAGAAACATAGAAAAAGAAAAAGGTTTGCTTAGGCAAAAAGGGGACTAGGTCTAGGAAGACCAAGACCCTTTCTACAAATGAGTATCCAATCACCGGAATAGAATTTTTAGAACTGTCGCCTTTCTTCAAGGTGCTCTTGCAGTTTTTCTTTACTAACAAAAAGTTTGTTTGAAACAACACGTAATTCATTAATGATCGGGCAGTGAAACAGGCTAGCTGATAGATTGTCCAATTAAAGTAAACGATAGAATAACTGCAACAATCACCCAAATATAAGACTGAGCACGACCATTTTCTAAATAACGAAGTGCTTCTCCGAAGAATAAGGTAAAAAATCCTGTAAAATTTACAAGTCCATCTACCAAAAACTGGTCCATTGAAAGGGCGAGCGCAGCCAGTTTGCGATGAGTAGCTAGAAAAACAGATTGATAAAAATTATCAACATACCAACCGCTTAGAGAAGATTGCCAAGCTAAGCTCCACGGAGCGTTTCCTTTTCCTTCGGCATCGGCAGGAGAGGTTTGTAATAAAGATCTCTTGTGGTAGGGGAGCTCTTATTCTATTTAGGGGCGTTATAATATTAATTCAAAACAGCTCTCTCTCCAGAGGCAAATGAAAAGCTTCATGTAAAAAACAATAAACCTGTTAGGTGCAAACAACAAGAAAGTAGGCTACTAAAAAAAGTATTTCACTATTTAAAAAACAACACAAACTAAATATATTTCAAAGGACTTCCTAAGTAAACAACATCTAAAAAATATATTGTTTGAAACAAATTAACTACCCAATTTGAAAGCATCTACAAATAATCCGTACATTAGACCAATCTTAAAATAATTAACACATTTTAAAAGATAAGGCCTAGGTCTATCCAGACCAAGGCCCCTTTTAGTAAGATTGTTAGAAAAAAAAAGCAAATATGGTTTATAAGCAAAAAAACCCATAATTTCCATAATAGCAACTAAAAATCCCGCAATTAAAACATCCCAATCGCCTGTTTGACCCAAAGTAGTAGACAAAGCAGTAGCTTGAAAAAAGCCTAACAACAAAAAGAGTATATAACATTGAAATCTTGAAATATTTTTAGAAGAACTAAAAAGAAAATCAATCTGAAGAAAAAGTTTAAACAAACGAGTTTTTGCCATATTTGTTGTAAAAGGCCTCCTTTCAAGAGGCGATCAATAAGAATAAGAATCACCCCCTTTTTTTTCTTTTTTTTTTATTATTGTGTTTGGAAAAGGTTTGCTTCTGCAAACCTTTTTGCCTAAGCAAACCTTTTCTTTACAAACAAGTTTTACAAAAAAAAAAAAAAACAACCAATTTTTTAAAAATCAGCAAAACAAAAAGTTTGTTTTAAACAACATTATTAAGTACATTATTTTTGACCAATTGATTCCAACCTAATTCTTGAAGAGAATCATTACGTCGTAATGGACGAGTAACTAATTCTAAGATGTCTTTAGCATTAGTAAAACCATGAATTTGAGCAAACGTAAATTCAACCGACCATTTTGTATGAATACCTCTAGCTTCTAAAGGATTAGCATGAGCCATACCAGTAATTGCTAGATCTGGTTGCAATTCACGAATACGTTGTACTTGATGATAATTGTCTGGTTTTTCTACAATCCTAGGCATTGCTACATTCATTTCTAAGCAAGTCTTTTCTAAAAGAGCTAACTCAGCTGCTTGATAACGCTTATCCATATAAGGTATACCTATTTCATAGACTACCATGCCACAACGAATTAGAAATCTAGCTAATGAAACTTCCAAAAGATTATCACCCATGAAAAAGACCGATTTTCCTCGAATTAATTGCAAATAATCTTCTAAACCATTCCAGATGCTTTGTTCTCTTTGTTCTAAACCTACAGGTTCAACTCCAAGCACAGAACAAATCTTTTCAATCCAAGCTCTAGTGCCATCAGGTCCAATAGGAAATGGTGAACTTATAAGTTTACATCTTCGTCGTCTCATAAGTGTAGTAGCGGTACGACTCAGAAAAGGATTTACCCCACATACATAAGTTCCTTCCGTTAAAACTGGTAGATCAGCATAACGTTGAGCAGGTAACCATCCTGTTACATGAATTGATTGTCGTTTTAATTCTAAAGTTAATTGAGATGCAACAGTTGCCGGTAATGAACCAAAAAGAACTAAAGGTGGATGATTAGAATGTTCAAATTGTGAGGAATTTACAGTCTGAATTGGTTTAGAAACCTTCGAATTAAAGATATCTAAAACACTTTGTTTTTTTGGCGATTGTTTTGGTGCAATTGGAATAGTTTGGCCGTTAGAGTCGGAAGACTCACCCCCAGGAAGAGAAGCAGGAGAAGAAGGACACCGGTGTGCCATAGCAGCCAATACAGTATCTTCTCCTTGAGTAAAAGCATAATCTAAGCCATTTGCACGAGCAACAACAATAGGTATGCCTATTTCAGCTTCTAGCCGAGGTGCCATGCCTTCCAAATCCATCTTAATAATTTCGGTGGTGCATGTGCCAATCCAAACAATTACACTAGGATTTCTATCTTTTTGAATTTGCAAACAAAGTCGTTTTAGTTCTTGATAATCATTAAGCTGTGCTGAAATGTCGCCTTCTTCTAACTCAGCCATAGCATACCGAGGCTCAGCAAAAATCATAACACCCAAAGCATTTTGTAAAAAGTAACCGCAAGTTTTGGTACCTACTACCAAAAAGAAACTATCTTCAATCTTTTGGTACAACCACGCTACGCAACTTATAGGACAAAAAGTGTGATAATTTCCAGTCTCACATTCAAAGGTTAAAATATCTGTTGTAGTCATTGACATAATACCTAGTTTTTACTAAACATAAAAACATTGTTTATGTTTACTATTTTTTTTATATAAAAAATTATTCTTACACCATTAAAAAATCAGAAGAATCTTGCTCTTGTGAGGAAAAGGAAGAATTTGTTGTATGTGTGTCAACCGGATTTAAATAAAAATCAGAAAGTAGACTAAAAAGCTCTCTGTCAGGAACTTCTTTAGGAACCACACCTTCTGGTTGCGCTAATATTTGGTCAGCAATGTTTAAATAAAATTCGCACACGTAATCTAATGACGGTTCTTTTTCTGCCATTTCAAAAAGTGTTTTCCCCTTAACTCGAGAAACACGAATGTCCTCAATGAGAGGAAGCACCTCTAAAACAGGCATAGGGCAAGCTTCTACATATTTATCAATCAAATCTCGTTTCGAAGTTCGATTGCCTACTAAGCCAGCTAATCGTAAAGGATGTGTTCGTGCTTTTTCTCTAACTGAAGCAGCAATACGATTTGCAGCAAAAAGAGCATCAAAACCATTGTCTGTAATAATAATACAATAGTCAGCATAATTTAACGGAGCTGCAAACCCTCCACAAACAACGTCTCCAAGAACATCAAACAAGATTACATCATATTCATAAAAGGCATTTAATTCTTTTAACAGCTTAACTGTCTCACCAACCACATAACCTCCACAGCCAGCTCCAGCAGGCGGACCTCCCGCCTCTACGCAATCTACTCCTCCATATCCTTGATAAATTACATCTTCAGGCCATACATCTTCGTAGTGATAATCTTTCGACTGCAAAGTATCAATGATAGTTGGTATTAAAAACCCTGTTAGAGTAAAAGTACTATCGTGTTTAGGATCACACCCAATTTGTAATACTTTTTTTCCTCTTCTTGCTAAAGCAATGGATATATTACAACTGGTTGTTGATTTTCCAATACCACCTTTTCCATAGACTGCTAGTTTCATTGTTCTTTCCTGATAAAAAGTTTTTATATAAAGAAGGCCCCTCCCGGGGTGCTAGAGAAATTGCTCCGAAAAAAAGAATGACTAAATCATTTGTTTGAAAAAAAACTAATAAATAAACTTATCTAATTCCTTCTCAGGGTAATAAATTAGGTGAACAAGCTTTTAGAAGATTAAAGTGAAAAGCATCTAAAAAATTATGTTTAAGGAGAAAGGTCTTGGTCTTCCTAGACCTAGCCCCCTTTGATTTTCATTTATCTTTTGTGAGCACATCTCTTGTTAGCATCCTTCGGATGAATATTATTCTACCTTAGATCTGTTTTAAAAACATGCTAACATGTTAAAATTTAAAAGAACATTGCTTCTTCTGGCGTTTGAAAAGCGTATAAGGCTTTTAAGGCCTTAAAAGCCTTATTTTAGTGATATTAAAAAAATATGAGGTTGACAGATTTAGAAACTTTTTTTGAAAATTATTCTTTTTTGTTTTTATTTATATCTACGATTAGTTGTTGGATTCAAGTCATATTCTTTTCAGATAACAAAAGCTTTTGGTTAGGTAGTGCAACTATAGGTTTAGCTAATGGTTTTTTAACTGGTTTATTGTATACTCGTTGGATAATTTCTCACCATCCACCTTTTAGCAATTTGTTTGAATCCATAATGTTATTATCTTGGGCTTTAACTTGGATTCACTTATGGTTAGATAAGAATCAAAAAAATCCTTTTATGAGCGCAATTACTGCACCAAGTTCGTTGTTAATCAACGCATTTGGTACACTTTCTCTCTCAAATGAGATGCAAAAATCTAGCGCACTAGTTCCAGCACTTCAATCTAATTGGTTGATAATGCATGTTACAATTATGATTTTAAGTTATGCTGCTTTACTTTCGGGTTGTATTTTTTCTATCACTTTTTTAGTGCTTACTTACGGTATACCTTTTTCATGGACCAAAATGGTTCCACAACAAAATTTTCATGTGAACGAAAACAATGGGATGGCTCAGCCTGCTGATCAATTCTTAGTATTTAAGAAAATAGGATCAAATCTTTTGCTTTCAAAACAACAAACAGATTTGTTATATTTTGCTAAAACATTAGATAATTTGAGTTATCGTACTATAGGAATAGGTTTTCCTTTACTAACAATGGGTATTTTATCCGGAGCTGTTTGGGCTAATGAAGCTTGGGGATCATATTGGAGTTGGGATCCAAAAGAAACATGGGCTCTTATTACATGGATGATTTTTGCCATTTATTTACACACTCGTATTACTAAAGGTTGGCAAGGAAAAAAGCCAGCAATAGTGGCTTGCTTAGGATTTTTTGTGGTTTGGATTTGTTATTTAGGCGTGAATTTGCTGGGAAAAGGACTTCATAGTTATGGTTGGTTTCAATAAATAATTATTGAAAGAAATTTTATGTCTTTAAGACACTTGTTCTTCTTTTTTTGCAACTTAGAATTGAATTTGCAATCTTCAATCCATAGAATTCTGGCAGAACAATAAAATAAAAAACAAGAAAAAGAATATTTAAAAGCTCCCCAGGTAGGACTTGAACCTACGACCAATCGGTTAACAGCCGACCGCTCTACCGCTGAGCTACTAGGGAAATTAGGCTGTCTGTATTATAGCAGTCAAAAAAGGTTTTTGTAATAAAATTTTTCTAAAAAACCATTATTTAAAACGATTGTATAATTATAATCTTGTTATTTTACTTTGTTAGCTTGTTAAAAATCAATAAAATAGAATAACATTCAATGATTTTGATTTAAAATTAAAAACATATAGAACTAAACAGATAGCTAAAATGATTTTACAACATGTATCTTTTACAAATAAATGTAAAAAACACAAGCTATGTATACTAATGAATTATTCAAAAGATTAAAAAAAACTTCAAAAACTTAATGTTTTATTTTTTTCAAATAAAATAAACTACAAAAACAAACTTTGTTTGTAGGTATTCATATTGACTATATCGAATATGACAACGGATAGGTTAACGAAAATCTCATTGCAAGAAAACTCTCAACCACGCACCGTTGTGATTACGTCTGGAAAAGGTGGAGTAGGGAAGACGACTACAACAGCTAACCTAGGCATGTCAATAGCCCGCCTAGGTTATCGAGTGGCTTTGATTGACGCAGATATTGGGCTTCGCAATTTAGATCTTTTATTGGGCTTAGAAAATCGTGTTCTTTATACTGCTATGGAGGTTTTTAATGGTGAATGCCGGTTAGATCAAGCTTTAATCACTGATAAAAGATGGAATAATTTGACAGTTCTTTGTATCTCTAAAAATCGGCAGCGTTATAATTTAACTCGTAAAAACATGTTGCTTTTAGTAGATTCAATTCGAGCTAGAAATTATGATTTTATTCTGATTGATTGCCCCGCAGGAATTGACGTAGGTTTTTTAAATGCAATTGCTCCTGCTGAAGAAGCAATCATAGTAACTACACCCGAGATTACTTCTATACGTGATGCAGATCGTGTTGCAGGTTTGTTAGAAGCAAGCGGAATTTATCAAGTAAAACTATTAGTAAATAGAGTAAGAGCAGACATGATTCAAAAAAATGACATGATGTCTGTAAGAGATGTTCAAGAGATGTTAGGAATTTCTCTTTTAGGTGCGATTCCGGAGGATAAAAGTGTAATCGTATCAACAAATCGCGGTGAACCTTTAGTTTTAAGAAAACGATTAACTATTTCAGGAGTTGCTTTTGAAAATGCTGCGCGGAGACTAGTTGGTAGAAAAGATTTTTTAACCGATTTGGAAACAGAAACCTCTAATCAAAAAGGAATGTTTAATCGCATTCAAAAGTTTTTATCTACTCAATTGTTACCTCCATTTGAAGAATAGGTTGGCTTCTTTTTAAAAATAAAAAATAAGTGTTACTTCTAAGTGAATTCTATCTTTTTCTAAAATTAGTTATTTGATAAATTGATAACAATTTCTATTTAAAAAGGAAGTGTATAAGCCCAAACACTTTTTTTTTGAAAGATAAAATCTTTTTTTGTGTTCTGCATACGTTTAGCTTTTATTTGTTTCCTGTAAACTTCAAGTTGTTTGGTTTTTAAAAAACGTTAAAATTTTAGTTTGTTGTATTTTTTAGAAAAAGAACAAGAATTAACTTAATTTTTAAAAGAGAAGGAAAAAACACTGTTTCAAATTTAGCAAGAAATCCGTTTTTAGCGTGCAAATATCCTTTATTAACGATATTTAAATCTAATCCCATGTTTTAAATCAGAAAATATAGTGTTTTTAACAGCCTTTATTAAAAAAATTTTCTGGTTAAAAATTTTAACCAATTATTTATTTTACAAAGAGTTTTATGCAATCTTTACCCATTTCTTTGTTGCCAATGCAATCAACATCTCTAGTTCGTCCTACCATTGCGATCTCATTTGGCTTTGGAAATCTATGTGGCATATTGTCTGTTTTGACTGTCAATATACCCATGATAATTTACATGCGAGCTTTTTTGGTAAATGGTGACTTAGCTGGACTTGTAGCTGTGGGAGCTGGCTTCTTAGCCCAATGCCTTTGTACATTTTTTTTAACTTTTGGGATAACAGGAATTGTTTATCCCACTTGGCGAATATTTTCATTGACATGGGCCTTGTCACAATCATTACTTGTTTATTTTATTGTTCGGAGAGCTCAAATTAAAACACTGGCAGAGCTCGAAGTTTCATCCATTTATCATCCTGAAATAAAAGCTTTATCATTCTTTTGTTTCTTTTTTTCTTTAAGTAATGTTTGGACTTTTAATTCTTATTTAACTAGAGCTACTAGCTCTTTAATGCTACCTGGTAGAAGCTCCTTTTTTGTAGGAAATGTTGTAGGTTTGCTTTTAGGCAATCTTCTTCTAATTGGTTTTATAAAACTGGTTCAACAATTAGTAAGATATCAATTCTCTTTAGATAATGGAAAAATTTTACCATTTGTAGTAAGACGATTTCATTACGTATCCATAGCAGCATTAGCATCCATTTTTTGGATAAATTTGTTCAATCGGTATTATAGAGCTATATATGAACCTATAGCTTTAAGTCCAACCGCACAAGCGGTTGTGTTACCAAATAGCTCGTTTGGAAACGTACCACGCAACAACAAAATCAATGCGCATAAAATTCAAGCGAAGGATCAACCTATTGCTTTCCCAGTTGTTTCTCCAATTTATAGTCCTTTGTCTAACATCTTGCCTATTGAATTACAGAATCAACCTTTTTCAATTTCAGCAAACAATGCAATGTGGGATCATCCCAAGGCTAAACAAGCCCTTAGTGAATTGAATAGACCAGAATCTTTAACATTAGCCAAACTTGACCATCAAAAAACTTTTCAAAACTTCAATCAAAATGTTATTGGCATTACAACAGGTGTTAAACCTGAAAACATAATTGATAAATTGTTAAGCTTTAACAAACAAGATGAATACAAAAATGCTCAACGTAATCGAATGGTATTGTTTGAGCCTGTTCGAAAGGAGCTCCAAGACAAACTGATTTCAAATCAGAAACTGATTGTAATTCGGCACAAGAATTCGCCCAAATTTAGCGAAATAAAAAGTTTTCATGGTGGGGGGTTTGGTTTGCTTTATCAACCAAGTTATTCAAGATTGAAGCCATTGTTAAGTTTACCGCTTCAAAAATTCATCAAGTCTTTAGCAAAACAACAGTTAAAGATAGACTTAAAAGATATAAACCAAATGGATTGGTTTTTTATTACTTGCAATTCCTTTCAAGACTGGATTAAAGATATCATCACAACACCCGTTCAAACAGCAAAAGATATATCTACAACCGTGAAAACAAAAGAGACGCTGTTGAAAGATGTTCCAGAATGTTTGATTGATGCGATTGTAGATTTAGATTTAAACAATTTGAAAAAATCTTATGAGCTTCTTAAAGGTAAAGATTTTCTCTTCAAGCATTTTCTCTTAAAAGATTTTGCCGGCAATCAATCTGTAACCAGTGTCGATGATTTGTGGAGTTTAAGGAACGCACAAGAACAGGAAGAGATAGAAAAGGGAAAACGAGAGATAGAAAAAGAAAGAGAACACTTAAGAAATGTTACAAAACATTATCATTTAAGCAAGTCTAGCAATTTGAAAAATTTACGTGACTCCAAACGTTTTATTCGACAACAAGGAAAAACAACATGGTCAGATCTTCGCTATGCTCTTCACTATGCTTATCGTCACACTACTGAACCATTTTATCGATCATTTGACTTTCCTTTATTTGGAAATTTTCTTATAGTTCAAAAAGATAAGCTTGTTACCGATTCTGAGGGTAACTCACAAAGGGAGTCGGTAGTTTCACAAGCAAGCAAAAGAATTCTTGAAGACAAATCTATTTATCGAGAACTTCAACGAAAATACATTCAGTTGTTGGTAGATTCTATTTATTTCCCAGATTTCGTCTCTGATTTCTCAAAAAGAAACAGTCCCAGAGATTGGACTAAAACAAGATTTATTGAAAGCTTACAATCCAGCCGGCTGTGGATTATTCAGCCTAAAACTACTTTGCACTTTACTGAGCGATTTGCTTATGAAGCAGAAGCACGTGTCCATTCGGGGGGTGCCTGGGAAAAAGATTGCTTGGATGTTTTCTAGCCTAAAACTACCTGAATGTTGTAAACAACATCAAAACCATTGCGATCAAATGAATTCTTCGTTTCAAAAACTTTGGATGGAAATCGTCACCCAAGCATAAGAAGTAATACGAGATAAAATTTACGCAGTCGATAACGGCTGCGTAAATATATCAATTGCATACTACATATGTTTGATATGTTAATGATTCAACCATTGTTTGTTGAATTTGAAAATTATCTCTTAAGGGGGGCGCTTGTGCGAGCCCCGCTTTCTTTTTAATTGAAAAGTTTTGCTTGTTTGTAAAACAATATATATAAGTTATTTTTAACTTAAAATATTTTTGTTCCAGCTTGTACAAAGACCTGAACTGCTTTTTCAGTAGATTCACTATAAAGCGAACTAACCATTTTTGGATATAAGCCAATTCCTATCATTGGAATCAATAAACAGGCAACAATAAAAACTTCTCGAGGGCTAGCATCCCAAAAGGAAGGCCCTCTTTGTTGGTGAACCAAATGGCCTTCTGGTTCCGTCCCTGATGCATCTGACTGCGCCCCATGCGATTCTTCGTGAGAAAAAAAAGATTCGAATCCGTTTGACATATCCAACTTAGTAGAACTTCCATAAAAGGCTTGTCTACATGCAGATAACAAGTAAATAGGAGTTAACAATATTCCAAACGCTGCTCCAGTCACAATCACAGCACGAAATAATGGAGAATATGATTCGCTGGTAGCAAATCCAACAAATACTAATAACTCAGCAACAAATCCACTCATACCAGGCAATGCTAAAGAAGCTAAACTACAAGCAGTAAACATAGCAAACATTTTAGGCATAACGGTGGCTAGTCCACCCATGTTTTCTAACATCAGTGTACGAGTACGATCATATGCAGTTCCCGCAAGAAAGAATAGGCTAGCTCCAATAAGACCGTGGGATATCATTTGTAGCATTGCTCCCTGCAAGCCAAGCTCATTGAGTGAAGCTATACCCAATAAGACAAACCCCATGTGAGAAATAGATGAATAAGCTATTTTACGTTTTAAATTACGCTGAGCAAACGAGGTTAAAGCAGCATAAACTATGTTTATTACTCCCACTACAGCTAACCAAGGGGCTATTTGGGCATGCGCATTAGGAAGCAATCCCATGTTAATACGAATCAAAGCATAGCCCCCCATTTTTAAAAGAACTCCTGCAAGTAACATGCAAGTACTATAATGAGCTTCGCCATGAGTATCTGGTAACCACGTATGAACAGGAAAAGCCGGCAACTTGACTGCATAAGAAATTAAAAATCCTAAGTAGAGCCATATAGACAGTTCAAGAGGATAATTCTTTAAAGCAAGCGCATCCATTTGAAAAGTTATACCTTCCGGGCCATAAAAAGCCATTGTTAGGCCGCATGCCAATATAAACAGAGAACTTATAGCGGTATATAGAATGAACTTGGTTGCTGCATAGAGTCTTTTTCTACCCCCCCAAAGTGATACTAGAATATAGACAGGTATAAGTTCAAACTCCCACATCAAAAAGAATAACAAAAGGTCTTGAGAAGCAAAAAGACCAATTTGACCCGTGTACATCGCTAGCATCAAAAAATAGAAAAGCTTTGGGTTACGAGTAACGGGCCAGGCACTTAAAGTGGCTAAAGTGGTTATCATTCCGGTTAACAATATAAGACCAATTGATAAACCATCTACACCCAAATGCCAATGAAGATAGAATGACGGAATCCAAATATAATCTTCTACCAATTGTAATGAAGAGCTATGAAGATCATATTTACAAACAAACACATAAGTTATTAGCAAAAAATCTACTAGGCATACTGCCAAAGCATACCAGCGTACAATTCTGTTTCCTTTACCTGGCAGCAAGGGTATAAAAAGTCCTAATAGAAGAGGAAGAAGTACAATAGTGGTTAACCAGGGAAAATGGGTCATAGTCTACTTTTTAACGGAAATATTGCAATAAATACTTAGAGAGATTTTGTTTGCTAAACGAAAGAAAAGGGGGCCTACAACGTAGGCCCTTCTCTTTTTCTTTTCAAAACTAACCAATTACTAATATGCTAAGCCCATGCTACGAGTAGTTTCTGGGCCTAAGTACACTCGAATACTCAAGAAATCTGTAGGGCATGCAGATTCACATCTTTTACAACCAACGCAATCTTCAGTTCGAGGAGCAGATGCAATCTGACTAGCTTTGCACCCATCCCATGGGATCATTTCTAAAACATCTGTTGGACAAGCGCGTACGCACTGAGTACAACCAATACAAGTATCGTAGATTTTAATAGAATGTGACATAGTTGAAAGAATTCAAAGGCTTTTTTTTCAATTAAAGTGTTAATCTGATTATAGCAAACCTCGGTGTGTTTGAGCTAGTTGGGTTATTATTTTGAATTTAAGCCATTATTTTTAACAAAACAACAAGCCTGTTGTAAAATCGTAAAGATAAAATCCCAATTGTTTTTTATTTTGCAACAAAGATAAGCCGCTTCTTTTTTTTATTTGTTGCAGTTGATTTTCAGAAACGGAAACAAAATAAAAAACAACAACAAGTATCTTTTTTTGCTGAACTATAAAAAATTTATTGTTTATAGACAGATAGAATGCTGATTATGGGATCAAAACATTCTTATTCAAACGCTTAACCCATAGTTGAAATATCTTATAAATGCCGCCACTCGGACTTGAACCGAGATACCATACGGTACCACTTCCTAAGAGTGGCGTGTCTGCCATTTCACCATGGCGGCACGATTTTATTATATCACAATTAATGTTTAAAGTAAACCTTATTTCTAGCTAAATATTTAAGCAATTTTTTACAAATAATTAAAGAATTCAAGAAAAAAGCTCTAATTTTTTTATCGGGCAAGGAGGGATTCGAACCCCCGACACCGCGGTTCGTAGCCGCGCGCTCTGTCCACTGAGCTACATGCCCTTACAACTATTAGAAAAAAATCATTAAAAATGTAGTGTTTATTTCAACTTTCACCAAGTATTCTAACACAAACATTGTCATAAAATACATATTCTAAAAATAGAATAAAAGAAACTAAAAATTTTTTGATTGCATTTCAGCTTTTTACCAAATAGATTCTTTGTTGTATAGTGGAATACATTATAAGAATTTATTTTTCACTTTCCAACAAAAAAGTTATCAATTGAAATCCGATTGGTAGAAATTTGTTTGTTAATAAATGTTTTTGGAATTTTTTACATCTAATAGCCTTAGGGTTCTGCTTACTGTTAGAATAATACAGTAAAAGAAAAAGGAACATTTACATATGATAAGCTTGATTACAAATCAGACAAATACCGGTTCAGTAGAAATGCAAGTATTTTTTTTAACCAATCGAGTAAACGGATTAAGTAAACATTTAAAGATTCATTCAAAAGATTACGCCTCTCAAAGGGGTTTATTAAAAATTTTAGACAAACGCAGACGGTTGTTATCTTATCTTTTAAAACAACATCCAGAACGGTATGATCTTTTAGTGTCAACATTAGGTATTAGACCTTTAAAACCTGCTCGTAGTCTTACGAAGACTAAAAGTTAATAAATGCTTATGTGAATAAGATATAATATGTTTTTTCTGAAAACATGAAAAAAATGTTGTAGCTTCCAATCTAAGCAAGTGGAAACTGCTTTCACATAAAAGCTTTTTTTATAATCAACTTAAAAAGATAATTCGTAGAGTAAGTAAAACACAAAATATTTAAGGAGAGACTGTGTATGACTATGCTGGAAACAAAATCTGATCCCATGGTAATAAACATGGGTCCCCAGCACCCATCTATGCACGGAGTACTGCGATTGATAGTTACACTTGATGGTGAAAATGTAGCCGATTGCGAACCTGTCCTCGGTTATCTTCATAGAGGGATGGAAAAGATTGCTGAAAATAGAACAGTTATTCAGTATTTACCTTATGTAACTAGATGGGATTATTTAGCCACTATGTTTACAGAAGCTATTACGGTAAATGCTCCTGAAAAACTAGCAAACATTGCTGTGCCAAGAAGAGCAAGCTATATTCGAGTTATTATGTTAGAGCTTAGTCGAATTGCTTCTCATTTACTTTGGCTTGGACCTTTTATGGCCGACATTGGTGCTCAAACTCCTTTCTTTTACATCTTTAGAGAAAGGGAAATGATTTATGATTTGTTTGAAGCGGCAACAGGCATGCGCATGATGCACAATTATTTTCGAATAGGTGGGGTCGCAGCTGACTTACCTTACGGATGGGTAGATAAATGCTTAGATTTTTGTGATTATTTCTTACCAAAAGTAGATGAATATGAAAAACTTATTACAAATAATCCTATCTTTTTAAAAAGAGTGCAAGGTGTTGGAATCATACCAAGAGAAGAAGCCATCAATTGGGGCTTGGCAGGACCTATGTTACGAGCTTCTGGAGTTCAATGGGATTTACGAAAAGTAGATCATTACGAGTGTTATGATGAATTTGATTGGTCTATACAATGGGAACAGGACGGCGATTGCTTAGCTAGATATCTGGTACGCATTCGAGAAATGAGAGAATCCGTAAAGATCATTCAACAAGCTTTAAAAGGTATTCCGGGTGGACCATACGAAAACCTAGAAGCACGTCGTTTAAGCCAAGGAAAAGGATCAGAATGGAATGATTTTGATTATCAATTTGTAAGCAAAAAGCCTTCCCCTAGTTTTAAAATCCCTAAACAAGAACACTATGTTCGTGTAGAAGCGCCAAAAGGTGAATTAGGAGTTTTTTTAATAGGCGACGATACAATCTTTCCTTGGCGTTGGAAAATTCGACCTCCTGGGTTTATCAATCTGCAAATCTTACCTCAGTTAGTGCAAGGGCAAAAATTGGCAGATATTATGACTATTTTAGGTAGTATTGACATTATTATGGGAGAGGTAGATCGATAACATGCTTGCAGTAAACATTGATGTTCAAGCTGGTGTGGTGAATTTACTAACCAGATTTGGTTTATCGCCAAGTGCCGCTTATTTTTTATGGGTTCCTCTACCACCGCTTACTATGCTTATTATAGCCACACTTGGCGTATTGGTTTTAGTATGGTTAGAGCGTAAGATATCCGCAGGAGTCCAACAAAGAATTGGTCCTGAGTATGCCGGACCATTGGGTTCTTTACAAGCTTTGGCAGATGGATTGAAACTTCTTGTAAAAGAAGATATAGTCCCAGCTCAAGCAGATAAGTGGCTATTTCGGCTTGGTCCTGCACTTGTAGTAGTTCCAATCTTTTTAGCATACTTAGTAGTTCCTTTTGGCCGTAATCTGATTATTTCAGACATCAATCTTGGTGTATTCTTTTGGATAGCTGTGTCGAGTATTGCTCCAATTGGATTACTTATGTCAGGATATGGCTCAAATAATAAGTATTCTTTTCTTGGAGGATTACGAGCAGCGGCACAGTCTATTAGTTATGAAATTCCGTTAGCTTTATGTGTTCTATCGATTTGTTTGTTATCAGATAGTTTAAGCACGGTAACTATTGTAGAAAAGCAGGCTTCTTTTGGTATCTTTAGCTGGAATATATGGCGTCAACCGATAGGATTTGTTGCGTTTGCTATTGCGTCTTTGGCTGAATGCGAAAGACTTCCTTTCGATTTGCCTGAAGCAGAAGAGGAGCTAGTAGCAGGATATCAAACTGAATATTCAGGCATACGGTTTGGTCTTTTTTACGTTGGTTCTTATGTAAATCTATTTGTATCTGCATTATTTGCTACCATATTATATCTTGGAGGATGGAGTTTTCCGTTTCCTCAAGATTCTTTAGAACAGGTTTTTCAAGATTCATCTTTGACTGCTGTCATAGGCCAAGGATTTCTTGCATTTTTAGGGATTGGTATTACTTTGTTTAAAACCTACCTATTTTTGTTCTTTGCTATCTTAACACGATGGACACTTCCACGTGTAAGAATTGATCAACTTTTAGACCTAGGTTGGAAGTTTCTTTTACCACTATCTTTAGGAAATCTCTTACTTACAGCGTCTCTGAAATTGTTTTTCAGTTAAATCTTTTAAATTTTAAAAACAAATATGTTTGATTTTTTAACCAATGTAAAAAATTACAGCCAGCAAGCTTTGCAAGCTGCTAGATACATAGGGCAAGGATTTGCGGTAACCTTTGACCATATAAATCGCGCCCCTACTACTATTCAATACCCTTACGAAAGATTGATTCCTTCTGAACGATTTCGAGGCCGCATACACTTTGAATTTGATAAATGTATTGCTTGTGAGGTTTGTGTACGTGTTTGTCCAATTAACTTGCCTGTAGTTGATTGGCAGTTTGATAAAGCTATTAAAAAGAAACAATTAAAAAGTTATAGCATTGATTTTGGAGTTTGTATATTTTGTGGAAATTGCGTAGAATATTGCCCCACTAACTGCTTATCAATGACTGAAGAATACGAGTTGTCTGTTTATGACCGTCATGAACTTAATTATGATCAAGTCGCTTTAGGTCGTTTGCCATTAGCTATAGGTCAAGATTCTTTATCCAATCAAATTCGTGGGTTGGCTTATTTACCAAAGGGCTCTCTTGAAGGTCATACTTCACTCTAAGCTTGTGTTAGAAAGCATCGAAACCTAATCGGCGATAAATCGCCCCTCTTGAATAATCATTGAAAATTTTAAAACCTGTCAAAAGATGTTGGCCCCTTACGCCCTGGTTGATTCAACTGTTTTGTAATGAACAGATCAACCAGCAAATTCCGTTAAAAATCTTATAAATTATAAAAAACACATGAATTTAGAGGAATATGTACAATCTGTAAGTTTACATTCGCTTCAATTGGGAATAGTTATTGGAACTTTGGGAGTTGTGTTTCTAGCAAATGCTGTTTATGCTGCTTTTTTATTAGGTTTTGTTTTTATTTGTATTGCTCTTATTTATTTGCTTTTCAATGCTGATTTTTTAGCAGCTGCCCAAGTGTTAATCTATGTTGGGGCCATAAATGTACTAATACTTTTTGCCATAATGTTGGTAAATAAAAAACAAGAAGGGAGCTCTGGAACCCCAAATAATCCGACAGTTGGAGCAGCTTTGATTTGTTCATCCCTTTTCTTTTTATTATCTAGCACAATCTTTACTACTTCTTGGCCTGTTAGTTCGACAAAAGCCTTGGAACAAAATTTAGAAATTATTGGCACTCATTTGTTCAGTGATTTTTTATTGGGTTTTGAAGTTTTATCAGTTGTTCTATTAATTTCTTTGATAGGTGCTATTGTAATTGCTCGCAAAGAGGAATTACCAAGCCCTGAAAATGAAAAGATGTTGAAATTGCATTTACCCAATCCTTTAAAAACCAGCGAATCAAAAGAGTTTTAATACAGAGATTTAGTAGCAAAAAGAACGTTTCAATCTTGACAAATGAAAAAACAAACCCGTTAAACAAAGCTTTTGGCATTCTTGTGTTTCTTTTTCTCCTCGAAGAGCCATCTTCTAAAAAATTGTTTAATAAAATACATTGCATGGCCTCGTTAAAAGTTTTCTTTTAAATGCTAAAACCCACGATGCTGCGTTCTTTAAGCTTAATTGGCTACTATCGGCATCTTGACTATAGAAGGCAGGCTTCTAGGCTCTTCAGAGGAGATTTAATGGAAAAAAACGTTTGTATGTTTTGAAATGAAACTTACTCTTAATAGTTTATTGCTATTTAATGAAAAAAACGTTGTTCTTTGAGAATGCAAATACTAAAAGCAAAGTGATACATTATTAAAATCTTATCTCTTTAGTGTTCATACTCTTTCTCTAAAGATCATGTTAAGATTGATTGACTTTTTAAACAAAAAAGGTTAAACACAAACCATTTAAAATAATTGGAGGAAACATTTACAATGGCTGTACCAAAAAAACGTACTTCAAAATCAAAAAAGAATTCTCGTAGAGCAAATTGGAAACAACAAGCAGCTAAAGAAGCTAGAAAAGCTCTATCACTTGCACAATCCGTATTAACAGGAAAATCTCATAGTTTTGTTTTTTTAACCAATAATAAACCAAGTAAGAATACTTCTGAAACCGAATAAATAAAATCTTTTAGCAGATTCTATACTTTTCAAAAGATTCTACCACTGCAACATATGCGTTGCTGTTACTAATATATACTTGATTAAGTATGAAAATGGATGAATACATAAGTAAAACGTCAAGCACTAAAAGTAAAAACCTGTCTGTATTCTTTTGGGCTTGGAGGATTACTACCATCTACTTATTTTTTTTACTATTAATACCTCTTTTTACTTTGATTTCAAAAACAAGAAGCCAATCAATGCAAACCTTTTGGCAAATTGCCACAGAACCTGTAGCAATATCTGCGTATATTACTACGTTATCCAGTGCATTTGTGGCAGCTATTACAAACGCTTTATTAGGTGTAATATTAGCTTGGGTACTTGTTCGTTATGAATTTCCTGGTAGACGTTTCTTAGATGCTTGTGTAGATTTACCCTTTGCACTTCCTACTTCTGTTGCAGGTTTAACTCTAGCTAGTGTTTATAGTGAAAAAGGTTGGATTGGTTCTTTCTTATCGCCTCTAGGTATACAAGTAGCTTTTACTAGGTTAGGAATAACCGTAGCTATGATTTTTGTTTCATTTCCTTTTGTGGTAAGAACCTTGCAACCGGTTCTTCAAGATATAGAAAAAGATTTAGAAGAAGCTGCGTGGTGCTTGGGTGCCTCTGGATGGCACACATTTTGGCGAATATTGTTTCCACCTCTTTTACCAGCATCTTTAACGGGAATAGCATTAGCTTTTTCACGAGCTGTTGGTGAATATGGATCTATCGTAATACTTGCGTCTAATATGCCTTTTCGAGACTTGATTGTTCCGGTACTTATTTTTCAACGGTTAGAACAATATGACTATCAAGGAGCTACAGTGATTGGAGCAGTCTTTTTAACAATTTCTTTGTTGTTACTTTTAATTATCAATGGAATACAACGATGGAATTGGAATAGTGATAGGCTACTTCAATAATTTTTAATTCTTTTGTTAAAGATTAATAATAACAGAAAAAAGAAAACTTTTGCCCTCCCTTCTTTTTGCCTTACCAAAACAAGCAATTTTTTTGGCGCAACCTTTCCTATAAGGTATTTTTTATCAAAAGGCCTTTTTTATCTACAATTAGGCCTTCTGATAAGATCTTAGACTTTGGAAGAAGATTTTTAGCATTTGGCTAAAAATCTTTGAAGCTAATCTTGTTCCCAATAAATTGAATCTATTACCAATCTAGTGAGAAGTTGTCTGTGACCTTGTTTACGACGCATCTTTTTCTTCGGAATCATTTTGTAAACTGTTTGTTTATTGCCTCGAAAATCTTGTAACAAACGGCCTTTTACTACAGCTTTTTGGACCCAAGGTTGACCAATTTTTATATTTAAGCCATCGGATATCATAAGTATCCGATGAATTAAAACTCTCGTTTCAGGTTTTACCGAAGGCATATAATCTATATCATAAAAAGCACCCGGTTGTACGCGAATTTGACGCCCCCCTGCTTCAATAATGGCGTAAGTCATACTTTCTTTTTTACCTAGTTCTGTACTATCAAAAGCTTATAGCTTGTACCTCCAGATTATCTTAACATGAAATAATATGTCAAGCTTTTTTCAATGGTTAATAAATTGCTTAAAAATCTTTGAGGAACCTGGCGATAAATCGCCCCGGCGATAAATAAGAATCGCCCCTTTTTAATAAAGCTTTTTTTTCACAAAATCTCATTTCATTTTTCATATGTTAAAATAAATTGGTCTTTTGTTTTCAAATTCTAAATTGATTGAGATCTGAAATTTACTACTAGCAAACAACTCAAATCTTTCTTTAGTATTTTTTTTTATAAAAAAAATATTAAGTTTAAAGAATCCCCTGTTCTGTTTCATTATTAAAATAATGTTTGAGGAATGAAAGTTTTGAGTGTTTTTTTTTTCAGTTTTAAGGGTTGTAAGACAGGGCAATTTCTAAGAATCGCCTTCTATAAAAAACAAAGGATTGGCTTCGCCTACCAGATTCAAATGATTCCAAATGGTTTCGTTTTTATTTGTTTGGGCTCTTGGTCTAGGTCTAGGAAGACTAAGACCTACTACCAAATTGAAAAATAAACTTTTTTTAAATGTAAAATGGATTACTGGAATATAGTAGAACGTATCGATAAACATGCCTGGTTAGTTCCACTTTTTCCTTTGTTGGGGTCTTTTATTGCAGGCATTGGACTTATCTCTTTTCGCAAAGCTACTAATAGTTTGCGATCGGGTTTTTCAATTATCAATATTTTATTGTTAACAATTAGTTTTGTCATTTCAGTGCTTATTTTGTGGCACCATTATTTTCAACCAGCAAATTACCAGCGTGAGTTCTTATGGGTAAATAGCGAAAACTTTAATCTAAGTGTAGGTTATTTAGTAGATCCTTTAGCATCAATGATGCTAGTAATTGTTACAAGTGTAGCTATACTTGTTATGATTTATAGCCACGGTTACATGTCTTATGATCAAGGGTATGTAAGATTTTTTGCATATCTTAGCTTATTTACCACTTCTATGCTTGGTTTAATCCTTAGCCCCAATTTGATTCAAATCTACGTCTTTTGGGAGCTTGTTGGTATGTGCTCATACTTGTTAATAGGTTTTTGGTTTACTCGACCTGCAGCCGCTGCTGCTTGTCAAAAAGCTTTTATTACAAATAGAGTTGGCGATTTTGGTTTATTTTTAGGTATTTTAGGTTTTTATTGGCTTACTGGTAGCTTTGAATTTTCGGTCATTGATGAACGCTTAAGCCAACTCTTACAACTTCAGCGAATTCATCCAATTTGGCCTACTCTTTTTGCTTTATTAATATTTTTGGGTCCAGTTGCTAAATCTGCTCAATTTCCTTTGCACGTTTGGTTGCCTGATGCCATGGAAGGCCCTACACCTATCTCTGCTTTAATTCACGCAGCTACTATGGTAGCTGCAGGAGTGTTTTTAGTGGCTCGTGCATTGCCTATCTTTGAACAACTTCCTATAGTTATGACTATTATAAGTTGGATAGGAGCTTTTACTGCTTTCTTAGCAGCAACCATAGCAGTTAGTCAAATTGACTTAAAAAAAGGTTTAGCATACTCCACAATGTCGCAGTTGGGTTACATGATCATGGCTATGGGCTTTGGAGCTTCTCAAGCAGGCTTATTTCACTTAATGACTCATGCCTACTCAAAAGCACTTCTTTTCTTAGCCTCAGGCTGTGTTATTCATGGAATGGAAGACCTAGTTGGATTTAATCCAGAAAAGAACCAAAACATGTTGTGCATGGGTGGTTTGAGAAAGTATATGCCCGTTACTGCCGCAGCATTTTTAGTTGGCACCTTATCTCTTTGTGGTATACCTCCTTTTTCATGTTTTTGGTCAAAAGATGCAATTCTTTCTACTGCTTGGTCTACGAATCCTGTAATAGGAATAATAGCTTGGGCGACTGCAGGTTTAACAAGTTTTTACATGTTTAGAATTTATTTGTTAACTTTTGAAGGTGATTTTAGAAGCTGCCCCAGTCCGAACAATGACACTGAATCTCAGGAGACAATTTTCCCACACGAACCTGGAATAAGCATGCTTTTGCCTTTAATTATATTGATGGTACCAACTATTTTTATAGGCTTTGTAGGTGCACCTCCAAAAGAATACATTTTTTCTTTTTTAGAAGCTAGTAATTTTGATTTTCTTTCTACAGAAGAATTTGAATGGCAAGAGTTTCTTTTTACTGCTAGTACTTCCATAGGTATTTCCATAGTTGGTATAAGCTCGGCTTTTATTCTTCACAAGAGATCTTTATTACAAACCTCTCCTGCCGATGCCGAAGGAAAAGGAAACGCTCCGTGGAGCTTAGCTTGGCAATCTTCTCTAAGCGGTTGGTATGTTGATAATTTTTATCAATCTGTTTTTCTAGCTACTCATCGCAAACTGGCTGCGCTCGCCCTTTCAATGGACCAGTTTTTG